ACTACCACAAGAGCCCCCTATCCTATCTCTAAAGGGGCCCGGCACTTCGTTCGTACCTTCTTGGCTTAGGCTTCCAACTTCACTTACTTTATGGCCTTGCTAACTAGCTAGCAAAAGCTAAGCGCTTGAAAAGCGCGCTAAGAAAGGTTGCTTCTGTCGGCCTTTCTGTGCAACAGTCCACCAATAGCGGAAGAGAGGGGTACTGTACATACAAGACTCTTCCAGTTCTTACGTTAGCTTTTTCTTACCAGTCAAGTAGTACAACAGCTGTATCTTATAGCCCGGCGTGGCGGGTCTTTAATTCAGTAGATAGAAAAAATTATTAGTAATACGTAGATGAGTGAGTGAGTCCTCACTGACCTGAGCGATTTAGATCACCTAGCAGGCCTTTTTTTTTATTTGGTAGGTAACATCGCCGAAGCCTATCATCTGATTTGACTACGAAGAAAGGAACTTGAGGTGAGGCGGCACCGTCTTGTGCAACGCAACCATGGTTGGCCCTCTATCATCTTCTATCTAGTAGACTTGGTAAAAGGACCCCGACTTATTTTCAGAATTAGAGTTCGACCACGGAAAAATGTATTGCGGAAAATTCCCCACTGCTGCCTCCCGTAGGAGTCTGGGTCCCTTCGCTCCACTATGACAGCTAAACCAAGTCAAAATCTTCATCTCTCTGTAAGAAAAAAATGGGTTCTACACCTAAATAGGTTAAGGTAGGGTATTTTTTAGAAAAAGCTACCTTAGCACAAGCGCTAAGCGATAATAATACTTTTCTGAACTTGACGTGAATCTTATCTTATGCCAGTCATCAAATTTCCAGATGGTGGTGCCCGAGTGTCAATATTTTTGCAGTCCATAGGGAATGCATTTCGAAAGCATCTTTTCGGCGATAAAGGAGCTAATCTTTTAGGTGAGAAAGCTACAGAACAAGTCCTCAAACGAAATGAGGGGAAGCAAGTGAAGAGAGCGGAGCGGGTGAAGAGCACTTTCTGCACTTTTGAACTTAAAGAAGCCAGCGCTTCTCTTGATTAGTGAAATGATAAGGGCACTAGCACGAGATCACTGAAACCTCTCTACTACGGATATTAATCCTATCCTACCCGTCTTATAAGGGCTACGACCAGAATCGAAGTAAGAAAGAGAGGAAGAAATGGATATACATAGTCTATATCTTATTTTTCCCTAATCTTATTAGCCCAGCAAGGAAAGATATGGCAAAGAACAAGATAACAGTAAAGCCACTTATCTCTTTCATGAGCAAGGGCAGTTGGCGGGGAAGCAAGAAGAAATCCAAGTGGCCAGCTGAAGTGGAATTGGATTATTAAATCCGGCTTATTGTTATTTCGAGCAATGTATAAGGCAACTCTCCAATCGTGGGAAGACGCTGCAGTTCACCGAGAATGACGAGAGACCTACTCTCTCCCATCCCAGGAATCATTCAATAGAGAGAAGAAGGAGAACCGAAGATATCAAGCTTGGCTGCGCTGCCCGTCGCATCGGACTCCCAACGGCTAAGAGCGGGAACCATGATTAGCTTAATGCCTTTCGGCTATAGGACATTAGACTTCTACCGGCTACCGGGAAAAAGATTAGACTAGATCAAAGGACTAGATCGATCAGCAGCCGTAGCTGCAGTAGAAAAAGCAGTAGTTGGAGTTGGTACTTCAACCGGTTCTTTTACAGTCCCACCTTCATAAGGAAGAACTGCCTTGAAGGGTAAGGCAGGTCAAAAGAGTGGGCATCTTTACTACCTATGGCTAACTCAAAAAAATCTGAGAGGGGAGGTTGCTCTGCTCTGGATGCACCGGTCAGAACGGGGAAAGCTGCTCTTAGAGCTATCTCTTTCCGATCTAGGCAGATGGTTGAATCTAATGCGAGTAGCACTAGGCCTAGAGCGGAATATTAGGTAGTACGAGTTGCTATATTTTTCCATCCCCCTTCGGGAAGAAACTCTCTTTGACTTTTGAGAAGATAGACCCAAGTAGCCCTTGAATGATCATACACTATGGTTCAAAAATATCGAAAACCTTCTGTTCTGTGGTTTCAACTGAAAAAGGGCCCCAAATGTCAATGTGAATCAGATCAAAAGGTTCATCACAAATGTTATTATGAGATTTAAAAGGTAAGTGTTTTTGTTTAGCCAAAGGACAGATTTTACAAATGGTCTGAGATTTTACAAATGGTCTGATTGACCTTTTTATTCTTATGAGTAGGGAGTCAATCTGAAAGGATAGCAGTTTT